GACACAATCAAATCCAAATGAACAAAATGTTGAATTGAATCGTACCAGTCTATACTGGGGATTATTACTCATTTTTGTACTTGCTGTTTTATTTTCCAATTATTTCTTCAATTGAGGGAAAGAACAAAAATAGTAGAAATTCTCTTATCCCATTCGGAAGGATACTATCTTCATAATTATCCATGACTGTTTTTGTCTCTAGCATGACCACTTGATGAAATGTGGAGGAAGGTGGGATAAATGGCCGATACTACTGGAAGGATTCCTCTTTGGCTAATAGGTACTGTAACTGGTATTCCTGTGATCGGTTCAATTGGTATTTTCTTTTACGGTTCATATTCCGGATTAGGCTCATCTCTGTAGTAATAAGATCAACTTGATTGTAGACATGAAAAAGTAAGAACTCAGCAGGACCGTACCCCTTTGTTTTGTCTGATTCGAGGGATATGGTCCTGCTGAGTTCTTACTTTTATAGCTATAGCGAAGCTTTGATTCATTCCATAACCTAAAAGCGGGAAAGTCACCTAGTCAACATCTAGTCAACATAATAAAAAAATATTATTACTTGTAAAAATGACAAAACGAATCCCTTGCTTAATGTTTCAATACTATATTCCTTTCTTTGTTTCTGGTGATGTTTTTGAAGAATGGAATCCGTTAATAAATTCAGAGTCTCTCCCCGTTGTTACTACATAATATTTATTAACTTAACTCTGACGAAACAAAAAAAAAGAATTCATCGATTTTCTGGATGATCAAAATATTATATATATATGGATTTCTACAGATGAGACATCCTACAAATCATTTATTTATCTACGAACCTTACTCTATAAAAAAAAATAAAATTTAAACTGTGATGAGATAATAGGATTTAGATATGCGTAAAAATGCAATTGACTTTTCAATTTCAACCGGGACATCAAAAAAGAATTTGGTTGCATTTTTCTTACTAAATTTATTAAGTCAATTGAATAATTGAAGGAATTCCATTTGCTCAATGAATTATTACCAACTATCCGCCCCTTTTTGTTTGTTCACTACTTCTTATAAATCTAAAAAAAGAAGTTCTGATAGACCCCCCAAAAATAGTAATCTTATCTTTGACGAACAGGATAAAGAATCATTATTATCTCGTATCTCGACACAAGAAAGGGGATTTCCCTTTTCTTGTGTCGAATAGAAGAATGGAAAGACTAATAATACCTCCTAGAAATATTTGTATCTTTTATTTATCTTTACAAACAAAGGACTTTTTTTTTTTGATCATACTACATACATAATAGTATCGATCAAAAAAATGGGCCTTTCCTTTTTACCAACTTGTATTATTGTATTAAGGAATCCCTGTATCTAAAAATTCATTTCGTACAATTGAACCTTTTCAAACTGTTTCTTTTTAAGAACCAAAAAGATTTGTGCTAGAATAATAGATGCGAAGAAGAGCAAAAGACCTTGAACACGTAACGGGTCTTGAAGCACTATCTCGGCATCTCCCTGACCAAACCCCCCTACATTAGGATTACTTGTTAATAGTTGATCAAGCTTGATAGACTCACCCTCTGAAACAAGAAGTTCCGGTCCTGGAGGTATAATATCAACCACTTGATGTCCATCCGATGAATCAGTTATGGTTATTTCATATCCGCCCTTTTCTTTACGTACTATTTTGCTTACTATACCTCCGGATGTGGCATTATAGACAGTGTTGTTACTCTTGCTCCCATCGGGATAAATCTGACCCCTTCCCCTGTTTCCGCCTACATATATGGGATATTTTAAGAAGTGAACGTCCTTCCTCGTAGCAGGGTCGGGAGAAAGAATAGGAAAGACGATTTCCCTATATTTCTGACCAGAAACAGGACCTACCACAAGAATATTTTTTTTAGTGGGACGATAACTCTGAAAAGAAAGATTGCCTATCTTTTCTTTCATCTCGGGGGAAATACGATCGGGAGGGGCTAATTCAAATCCCTCGGGTAAAATAAGAACAGCCCCCACATTCAAACCCCCCTTCTTGCCATTAGCAAGAACTTGTTTCAGTTGCGTATCATAAGGGATTCTAACAACTGCTTCAAATACAGTATCAGGAAGCACAGATTGCGGAACCTCAATATCCACGGGCTTATTAGCTAAATGGCAATTGGCACACACAATTCGTCCAGTTGCTTCTCGTGGATTTTCATAACCCTGCTGCGCAAAAATAGGATATGCATTTGAAATAGATGTCTGAGTTATTACATATATCACGATCGATACAGAAATAAATCGAGTCATCCGCTCCTTTACCCAAGAAAAAGTATTTCTATTTTGCATGGTCCATCGATCCCCCAAATTCTACAATAAATTAGGTAGGTAGCTAGTATAGTTCCCTATCCACAAGTCTGTTGTCATTGTACCGGAATAATTGTACTGGAATATAGGATGAATACCTTGAATAAACAGGTAGAGGTATAAAGAAAGAGTAAGTCAAATTTAAATTTCGTTATGCACGAAGAAAGATTCTTTCTGATTTGATTGATATCAAGAGATCAAATATTCTCATTCATTCATTGAATGATAAATAACTACAAGTGAAGGAGATACACGATTTAAATAATGGAAAATCCAATATTTCACAATTGTATCTAGAATGACTGGAAAAGTGGAAACAAGACCAGATATAATTTGATCGTTATGTGTCAATCCAAAATCGTTGTAGACCGAACCAATCATTAGTTCCCAACCGTGTGGAGAGTGGAATCCGACCCATAAATCAGTGACTAAAAGAATAGAAAAGGCTTTTATTGTGTCACTTAAGTTATATAAGAATTCCTGAACCCAAGAATTAAGAATGAGAAGTTTTTCATTACTCAGAATAAAATAACTACTTAGAATAGCGAAACAGATTATATTTGTCGAGAAATGCAAAATGCTATGTAAATTATATTCATTATGTATTTTGACCAATTGTATTGTTTCTTTGTGGATTCCTATACGAAGCTTTTGTAGATGTGTCTCGGGGTACTCCTTTATCATTTCATCCAACAGAAATAGTTGTTCTAATTCTATGAATTTTTCTAGAACGTTCTTTTCTTGAATATCATTCAAGAAAGTTTCGGATTGCCTGGTATTCCACCAATCATTAACCCAAGGTTCCAGAAATTTATTAAATGAGAGAGAGACCCACCAGGGTAAAAATACTATAACTATAGATGCAAGATATGGAAGGAAAATCAACGCTTTCTTTTTTTTTTTGAATCGTTAATAAACCTGCTTCATTTTATTTGTTAATTTTATCTTATTTGATATTTCTCTGAAGCATGAGTTCTATAACAAGGTGTGGAACCTATGGATCTATTCTCAATTTTTGTATAATTATTCAGTTCTTTATTTAGTCCTCGATCTAACTAAATTAAATCTTGGGTCTAAATTAAATATGGAAATAGAATAAGGATAGAGTCTGTTTTGGATGAAAAAAAAAGGATTACCGAATTCCTTCCCTCATGCCGAGAAAGTATTTATTCCTCGTTTCATTTCAAAATACTTCAATTGGTACGCGCAAGAAATAGGCTAATTCCGCAGCTTTTTGTTCAATTTCTCGTGGAGTTAAATTCTCATCAGTACGAGTCAAGGGAATAGTTCCCTGGCTCCCGACTTCCATATAAAGGACACGGCGAGTATAAAGGCCCTCTTTAACCTCCATTCTGATTGACTGAATATCGCTCATAAGGAAGCGAAGGAAGATACGACGATTTTTTCCAGGGAATCCCCAACGAAAAATACACACTATTCTTTCTTTTCTATCGAATCGATCATAACCACTACCTACATTCCACAAAATTGTGCCCCACAAATAGGAACTAATGAATAGACCCGCAATTCCATAGAAAGACATCACAATCCCTTGTGGAAAAAAAGATATTTGCTGATATGGAAATACGGATATCAGATCCCTACCAAGATAACTGGAAGTTCCGACGATTAAGAATCCCAGTGAACCTAAAAAAAGGATACAGGCCCAGAAAAAATTACTTATTTTTCGAGACCCCGTTATAAGTTCTATCCATATATGTTCTGATCGCCAGTTCATACTATACTAGATCCAATTGCATTCGATTGGAATTGGGAGAATAACCCAAATGAATTTGACTTTTCTTTTCTTGCTCCCGAGCCCGAGGTAACTCTCATCAACTAGCACTTAATGTGAACATTAGAAGTAATTGGTTAGATATATTGACTTTCCACTTTAAATATTTGATAATCCGCTTTTACCAGAGCTATACCTACATATACATGCATTTATACGGATATAATGTATACGCATGCAAAACGGCTCTTCCTTTCATTTGTATTCGCAAGGAGTCACATATCGTACCACATTCCACTAAAAAAATGGATACCTAAATAATGATCCAGTGTTGATTGAAATAACTTGATGCGATTTGGTCCCATACATCGCAGCTAGACAATCTTATTTTTTTGGACATAAAGAAATAAAGAAGCCATTGCAATTGCCGGAAATACTAGGCCCACTAAAGGCACAAAAATAGAGGGTAAGTTGAAATCTGTCATAGAATGGGTGCCTCAATTTAATATTTGAACCTCTTATATCTTATAAAGTTATAAAGATATCTTGATAAGTAGTCTATCTATTGTAATATAACTTATAAAGATATCTTGATAAGTAGTCTATCTATTTCTATTATAATATAAATAATATTAAGTAGTTAATAAATGCAAAATAATATTAAGTGCAAGAAACGTAAAACTACATTACATTAAGTGGACCTATGCTGTACTTTCGTTTTTAAAATTTGAAGTCAAGGGAAGGAAACCGTGGAGCTGAAATAACTCACCCAGAACACCTTTTAAAAGATTACGTGGTATGATTGGATCGACTAAGCCCTTATAGAATGAATACTCAGCCTCTTGTGAACCTTCGGGTACTGTCTTATTCAATGTTTGTTCAATTACTCTTTTACCCGCAAATGCAATGTAGGCATTAGGTTCAGCAATAATGATATCTGCCGACATACCAAAACTAGCTGTAACTCCACCAGTTGTAGGAGATGTAAGAATTGATACATATAATAACTTTTTATTTAATTTATAATTATATAAAGCAGAAGATATTTTAGCCATTTGCATCAAGCTAAAACTTCCTTCTTGCATACGTGCTCCTCCAGAAGCACATACAATAATAACAGGTAGAGATTGATTAGTAGCATATTCGATCAAACGGGTGATTTTCTCACCGACTACAGATCCCATACTTCCCCCCATGAACTGAAAATCCATAACCCCAATTGCTACAGGAATACCATTTAGTTGACCTATGCCTGTTTGAGCAGCGTCAGTTAAACCTGTCTCTTCTTGAGAAGAATCCAAATGATCTTGATAAGAATAAGAATCAATAAAATATTGATCAGAATCAATAAGATATTGATCAAAATCTATATGATCCTGGCAAGAGTAACAATACATGTGTTCTTGACAAGAACACATACAAGACCCCCTATGACAAGAACACATACAAGACCCCCTATGACAAGAACACATACAAGACCCCCTATGACAAGAACACAGACAAGACCCCCTATGACAAGAACACAAATGACAAGAACACAAATGACAAGAACACAGACAAGACCCCCTATGACAAGAACACAAATGACAAGAACACAAATGACAAGAACACAGACAAGACCCCCTATGACAAGAACACAAATGACAAGAACACAGACAAGAACACAAATGACAAGAACACAGACAAGAACACAGACAAGAACACAAATGACAAGAACACAGACAAGAACACAGACAAGAACACAAGTCTATATGATAAACAACCCTCCTATGACAAGAACACAAATCCGTATGATCTTGAAAAGAATTCATACAAGAATCCATTTGAGAATCCATTTGAGAATCCATTCGAGAATCCATTTGAGAATCCATTCGAGAATCCATTTGAGAATCTGTTTGATAAGAGTAAGAATAAGAATCCGTATGATACGAACAAGAAAAAGAATGATACGAACAAGAAAAAGAATGATACGAACAAGAAAAGGAGTCAATATGCTCTTTATCATATTCCCCTTCTGCGAAGGGAAAGGGAAAGGGGTCCATACTCTCATCCTCCCTTGAGACCGTACTCTCATCCTTCCTTGAGACCATACTCTCATCCTTCGTCGAGACCATACTCTCATCCTCCCTCGAGACCATACTCTCATCCTTCGTCGAGACCATACTCTCATCCTCCCTCGAGACCATACTCTCATCCTTCGCCGAGACCATACTCTCATCCAGAGAATCCCAAGTACCCCGGTCAATCAAAAGTTCGATTCTATCTGAACTACTCATTTTCAAATGATATCCACAGTATTCACAAATATTCAGTTTTGACTTAAAAAATTTTTTGTAATTTTGTCCATAACAATTTTCGCACATAACCCATAAATGTTTGTATGTTTGATTTATATCGTTATCGATATAATCAGACCTTTCTCCTATATTGAAATCAGTGCTATTAAGACTAGTTCTCATACTAGAATTTCTACTTTCACTATCACTCCAACTGGAAACATTTTTATCCATATCATTTGTAACAAGGTCTTTGCTTTCACTATCACTCCAACTGGAAACATTTTTATCCATATCATTTGTAACAAAGTCTTCGCTTTCACTATCACTCCAACTGGAAACATTTTTATCCATATCATCTGTAACAGGGTCTTCGCTTCCACTGCTATATCTAATAGGACCAAAACTACATTTGTTTTCTAACTCCTCGTTAGAGAACATCAAATCGAACCACTTTCTTTTCTTAATCATAATTTTTTTTTTTTTGTTACCTCATTTTTAAAATTTTAAAGATAAAATATCTTTTTTGGAACTTCACTTCAAAGAATATGGAACTTCACTTCAGTGAATAATGAAATTCAAATTTAAAATATAAAATAAAATAATACAAATTTTTCTAAATTTTTCTTAAAATAATACAAATTTTTCTGATGAAATATCAATTGGCCAATGAATAGTCATTGGCTGAATAATTGCTTAACCGTCTGATTTTGTATACAGAATTAAGCATATAAATTCAGCTGTTTCGTTTGAATTGTTAACTAAACTAATATGAAATCCATTTTTGTTAACTAAACTAATATGAAATCCATTTTTCAAGAAAAAAATTATCTTTCGTGTTGTTGTTGTGGAGACCGCGGTAGCATTTCCATATATATTAAGGTAGCATTTCCATATATATTATATATATTAATATTAATTTAATTAATTTAATTAATTTAATTTTAATTATTATATTCTTTATTCTTTTCTTTTTTCTTTCTTTCTTCTCTTCTTTTTTTTTATTATTTTAATATTAATATTATATATATATATTAGATATTAGCAACCCATTCTATAATTCTTCTCATTTCCCCTCGGGGAAAATGATCTCACAAACAAAGGAATTGTACAGTCAAAAATAACATAAAATAAAATGTGTTAAATATTCTTTTTCTATTCTTTTTTTTTTATTATATGAAATTATGTATGATTTAAATGATGGAATCCTTTCTTAAAAAAAAAAGTAAAATAAGTAAGGGTTTCCTTTCATATCATATCATGAATCGTGTATAAATTCTCGTATACGTATAATATACGATACGTTTCAAAAAGATATATGCAAATACATAAGGATACTCATTCTTTTCGGCTCAATCCTTTTTTAGTAAAAGATTGGGCCGAGTTTAATTGCACAGGAATTGCTGAATTACGCAAGCTTATTTTTTAACATCTAGCTTATCTACTGGTTCGAATTCGAATTTGATCGCTTTCCAAACCTCACAAGCAGCGGCTAGTTCAGGACTCCATTTGCTAGCTTCACGGATAATTTCATTACCTTCACGAGCAAGATCACGTCCCTCATTACGAGCTTGTACACACGCTTCTAAAGCTACCCGATTTGCTACTGCACCAGGTGCATTTCCCCAAGGGTGTCCTAAAGTTCCTCCACCGAACTGTAGTACGGAATCATCCCCAAAGATCTCAGTCAGGGCAGGCATATGCCAAACATGAATACCCCCTGAAGCTACAGGGATAACACCTGGCATAGAGACCCAATCTTGAGTGAAAAAAATACCACGACTTCGGTCTTTTTCAATATAATCATCACGTAATAAATCAACAAAACCTAAAGTCATCTCACGTTCACCTTCCAGTTTACCTACTACTGTACCAGCGTGAATATGGTCCCCACCAGACATACGTAATGCTTTAGCTAGTACACGGAAATGCATACCGTGATACTTCTGTCTATCAATAACTGCATGCATTGCGCGGTGGATGTGAAGAAGTAGACCATTGTCTCGGCAATAATGAGCTAAACTCGTATTTGCAGTGAATCCCCCTGTTAGGTAGTCATGCATTACGATAGGGACTCCCAATTCTCTGGCAAACACAGCCCTTTTGATCATTTCTTCACACGTACCTGCAGTAGCATTCAAGTAATGCCCTTTAATTTCACCCGTTTCGGCCTGTGCTTTATAAAGAGCTTCGGCACAAAATAAGAAACGGTCTCTCCAACGCATAAATGGTTGTGAGTTCACGTTTTCATCATCCTTGGTAAAATCAAGTCCACCGCGAAGACATTCATAACACGCTCTACCATAGTTTTTCGCGGATAATCCCAATTTTGGTTTAATCGTACATCCCAATAGGGGACGACCATATTTGTTCAATTTATCTCTTTCGCTTTGGATACCGTGAGGTGGGCCTTCGAAAGTTTTGGAATAAGCGGGAGGAATTCGCAAATCCTCCAGACGTAGAGCTCGTAAAGCTTTAAACCCAAATACATTACCTACAATAGAAGTAAACATGTTAGTAACGGAACCTTCTTCAAAAAGGTCTAAAGGGTAAGCTACATAAGCAATATATTGATTTTCCTCCCCAACAACGGCTTCAATGTGGTAGCATCGTCCTTTGTAACGATCAAGACTGGTAAGTCCATCAGTCCACACAGTTGTCCATGTACCAGTAGAAGATTCGGCAGCTACTGCAGCCCCTGCTTCTTCAGGCGGAACTCCGGGTTGAGGAGTTACTCGGAATGCTGCCAAGATATCAGTATCTTTTGTCTCATAGTCCGGAGTATAATAAGTCAATTTGTAATCTTTAACACCAGCTTTGAATCCAACACTTGCTTTAGTCTCTGTTTGTGGTGACATAAGTCCCTCCCTACAACTCATGAATTAAGAATTTTCACAATGACAAGATCTACTCGACACGGATTGGGCGTGAATGAAACCTTTGAAAAAAAAATCTTTCAAACAGTTTTCAATTCAACTATTCAATTATTAATAACTATTCAACTCTTAATTATTCAACTCTTAATTATTAATAACTATTTAACTATTAATTATTTAACTATTAATTAATATTCTCAATTAAACAATTTTCAATTCAACTATTCAACTATTAATTAATATTCTCAATTAATTAAATTATTAAATTAAATTATCAATTAATTAAATTAATATTAAATCAATTAATTAAATTAATATTAAAATTAATAAATTAATAATACCATGTATTTGATTCACCAAATACATCATTATTATATACTCTTTGATATGTATAGCGCAACCCAACCTTGTTTTGCAAGTTTGTAGTTTATCCCCTTCTTTTTCATGGATGAATTATGCCTATTTTCACATCTAGGATTTACATATACAACATATATTACTGTCAAGAGGGCATTTTTTTTTTAGTATTTAAATATAGATATTTAGATTCAAAAAAGAAGGGGATAAACCACAAATGGGCGAAAATCCCTATGAATCCATATGATCATAGGGTAATGCTTCCAGTTCTATGGACCAACCGACTGACCAGCCACAAACAAGTACTAATGAGATGAGGAAATTAAAAATAAAAAAAAAAAAGAAGAATGTAAATATAATGTATAGGGCTATACGGACTCGAACCGTAGACTTTCTCGGTAAAACAGATCAAACTTTTTATTATCGAAATGATTCGAACTGTTTCAAAGACCCAACATGCATTTTGTTGCATTGGGCTCTTTCATCAACTGATGAAAAGATCAGTTAGTCCACCCTATTTTTTCTTCACCGAAAACAAGAAGATAATGAGACGGCTCCATTTGCTCTGATTCATTATTCATTATTTGAATTCTGATCTAAGAGCAATACCAAAGTGTTTCAAAGAAGGGTTACTTTGACATAGGTCTGCTTCTGGCCTGGATCCACCTAAGTTAAAATTTAATGGAGTCTCCATCGTTCCGCTCTAAGAGTCAAATATGAGACTTCTTACACCTTAAAGTTCATAGGACGAAAGGAGGTTATTTTGAGGCCCTTATACTCGTTATGCCTAGCATTGAATAGACTGGGTATTCACCTTATCAATTCTCAAATCAATGATGGGCTCTATTTGACATCAGAATTCGCACCCGAATCGGATTGACCAAATATTTGTCAGGCTATTGTTCTCTTGTTCTCTCGAATCCATGGAGTAAGACATCGATTTATCAATAAGATTATTTGATTACATGATTAAGATTATTTGATTACATGATTGACTCCCTTGAAAAGCATTGGCGCACGTGTAAACGAGGTGCTCTACCAACTGAGCTATAGCCCTTGTCATAGACATCTTAACATATAGATAATTTCTTGTCAAGTGTCAAGATGGATATTCCATAATTACATAGTCATAGACATCTTAACATATAGATAATTTCTTGTCAAGTGTCAAGATGGATATTCCATAATTACATAGTCATAGACATCTTAACATATAGATAATTTCTTGTCAAGTGTCAAGATGGATATTCCATAATTACATAGTCATAGACATCTTAACATATAGATAATTTCTTGTCAAGTGTCAAGATGGATATTCCATAATTACATAATATAATATTGGCCGTTTCCTCCCAATTAAGTTAAGGGTTGGTATTGCTTAGAAGTAATATTTCATATATAATCCCCGAAGTGATGAGTCTCTTTTTTTCTTTGTAGTGATAAAAGACCTACTTAACTCAGTGGTTAGAGTATTGCTTTCATACGGCGGGAGTCATTGGTTCAAATCCAATAGTAGGTAGAACTTATTTTATTAGATACCGGATGGTATCTAATAAGTTTTTCTACTCATCTTCTTTTTTTTGTTGTATTAGATTAGACTTAATTGTTTTCAATTGTCGGAATCAAAACATGCTGTCTAATCATGCTGTCTAATAAAGAACTTCTTTTGATTGTTTTGATGCATCAACTAGTCGGAAATAACATTGATAGCCTCTACTCGTGTCCTAGCTCGTCTGAGAGCTAGATTCGCCTCAATTGCTTGTCTTTTACCTCCTGCTTTACTCAAGCTAGCTTCCGCTTTTTCAAGAGCTTGCTGAGCTTCTTGCGGATCAATGTCAGTACTTATCTCTGCATCATTTCCTAAAATGGTGATCTCATTATTACCTATTCTAGCGAAACCCCCCATCAATGCCACCGTTAGCCATTGGTCATTTAGGCGTATTCTCAAAAGACCTATATCTACAGCTGTGGCAATAGGGGCGTGGTTTGGTAATACACCAATTTGGCCACTATTAGTGGATAAAATGATTTCTTTCACTTCTGAATCCCAAATAATTCGATTAGGGGTTAGTACACAAAGATTTAAGGTCATTTCTTCAATTTGCTCTCCACTTCTAAGTTCATAGCTTTCGCGGTAGCTTCATCAATGTTACCCACTAAATAAAAGGCCTGCTCGGGAAGACTGTCTAATTCTCCGGAGAGGATCAGTTGAAACCCCCTAATTGTTTCTGCGAGGCCAACATATTTACCTGGAGAACCAGTAAATACTTCTGCTACAAAGAAGGGTTGTGATAAGAAACGTTCAATTTTTCGTGCTCTTGCTACGGTTAAACGATCCTCTTCGGATAATTCGTCTAATCCAAGGATAGCTATAATGTCCTGCAGTTCTTTGTAACGTTGTAAAGTTTGCTTCACTTTTTGCGCAGTTTCATAATGTTCCTCGCCAACGATCCGAGGTTGGAGCATAGTTGACGTTGAATCTAAAGGATCTACTGCTGGATAAATGCCTTTTGCAGCTAATCCTCTTGATAGTACGGTAGTAGCATCTAAATGTGCAAATGTCGTAGCAGGAGCAGGGTCAGTCAAATCGTCTGCAGGTACATAAACTGCTTGAATAGAAGTTATAGATCCTTCTTTTGTAGACGTAATTCTTTCTTGCAAAGAACCCATTTCTGTACTAAGGGTAGGTTGATAACCCACTGCGGAAGGCATTCTCCCTAATAAGGCAGATACTTCTGATCCGGCTTGGACGAATCGAAAGATATTGTCAATGAATAGAAGTACGTCTTGTTCATTAACATCCCGAAAATATTCCGCCATGGTTAGGGCGGTCAAACCAACTCTCATACGAGCTCCCGGCGGTTCATTCATCTGACCATAGATGAGAGTTACTTTTGATTCTGCAATATTTTGTTCATTAATCACTCCGGATTCTTTCATTTCCATGTAAAGATCATTTCCTTCACGAGTACGTTCGCCTACTCCACCAAATACGGATACACCCCCATGCGCTTTAGCAATGTTGTTGATCAATTCCATAATGAGTACTGTTTTACCCACCCCAGCTCCCCCAAATAGTCCGATTTTTCCTCCACGGCGATAAGGGGCTAAAAGATCCACTACTTTAATCCCTGTTTCAAAGATTGATAATTTCGTATCTAACTGTATAAAGGCGGGTGCGGATCTATGAATAGGAGATGTTGTGCGAGTATTTACAGGACCTAAATTATCAACAGGCTCACCAAGAACGTTGAAAATTCGTCCGAGAGTTGCTCCACCGACGGGAACACTTAGAGGAGCTCCCGTATCAATCACTTCCATTCCTCTCGTTAGACCGTCTGTAGCACTCATAGCTACAGCTCTAACTCGGCTATTTCCTAATAATTGCTGTACCTCGCAAGTCACTTTAATTTGCTGACCAACGGTATCTCGCCCCTTGACTACCAAAGCATTATAAATATTTGGCATTTTGCCGGGGGGAAAAGCGACATCCAGTACTGGGCCAATAATTTGAGCAATACGCCCTAGGTTTTTTTCTTCAAGTGTGGAAACCGCAGGACCGGAAGTAGTAGGATTTATTTTCATAATCGTGATAAAGTGAAATATGTCGAAATTTTTTGGAATATTTCCGAATAAAAAAAAATGTCCGATAGCAAGTTGATCGGTTAATTCAATAATAAATGAAAGTTAGCACTTGATTTAGTTGGTACCATCCAACCGAATCTAATTTAATTATTTACTCATTCAATGAATGAATTTTCAAGTTTAACCACACTTTTTCAAAAAAAAAAAGATAAAGCGGATGAAGATGAATAAGAAGCATGAAGAAGTGTGTTTCTTTTTTTTTTATATTTATATAGATAATCCCATACATATCAGTAGATAATCCCATACATATCAGATTTTAGAATTTATGTAATTATGTAATTCAAACCCGAACTCGATTTATGATTCATTTTTTTGATCTCATTGTCCGTTGTTATTTATTTTTTTTTCATAGGGACAGGAAAATGAAAAAATAAATAAATTTTATTTAATTGAATGGATACATTTAATATTTATTAAATCTCGTAAATCTCGGATAAAAAATCCAATCCATTCTTCTTCATTAATCGTCGTCGGTGAATTACATACCTGTCACGATCAAAGAGTTAGTGATATACTTTTGCTTTGACATGTATACCCAATCCGTTTTGAAGTTAAAATCATGACATGATCTTGGCTAAAAACTCTAACCCGACTCAACCAAATCTAATCATAAGTCACATGGATCGAGTACCTATTATTGGTTTTGTATTTGTAGAATACCCTGACAAATCGCTTTTTGGTAGAAGAACAACTCCAATTGATTGTTTTAGAGATAATAAATTGGTCATCAATATATCAAATCAATATTTGTACCCTCTTCTATTTCTATGAGTTGGTTTGGAGATTTGATTTATCGAATCGTTTGATTTCAATAATATGTTATTTTTTTCTATTACTGTTATATTAGAATAGAAGTATCTTATGTAGAATTTATAGAATAGAAGTAGAAGTATCTTATGTAGAATTTACGATTCCGCCGATTATACCACGATGCTATACTTCATTGTGTGGGTTTGCTTCAAAACAAACTTTTTTTTTGTAACGAAATTTAACGCCTTACCAACATTGCTTAGTCTTACTAAGCGGTATTGCAGTGACAAATAAGTATTTTTGTTTATTCCAAATCACGATTTTGACTACTTTAGTTTAGTACTACAAATTGATTCAAAATAGAATGCCTTTTGCATTATAACTCTAATTAAATACCTTGATTCTTATTGTTCCTTTCTGTTCCTTAGAGAGTACGTCGGGATAGTGGAGATCCAACCAAAGCAAAGTTTCTAATTTTGTTTGGTATGGAAACATTTTTTTTTTTATATTTTTTATATTTGGGTTCCTCTGGGTTATTCTCCCAATTCCAAGCAATTCGATTGAATCAATTAAGAATTATATCAATTTTAGATATCAATTTTAGAAAATAATATAAATCTAGGATAGGGCAAGAAGAGAGAATATAATCGTTCGATGCATTGGATTATGTTTCCATATTCATATCGAGGCAATAGCCGCAATAATCCTCTACCCGAATGAATTTTCTTTTTTAATAATACTTCGAATAGAATATACTAGAAATCCCTGTTTAACTAATGCCTATATGTTATATCGCTAATGCTAAGAAAAAATGCTTATTTCACGTAAGAAGTTCTGGACGAATTGACAATTCCAATTCGAATAGACTAATTCAGTCTATTCCACACTAATAGGAGTGCATCTATGTTTCTGCTTCACGAATATGATATTTTCTGGGCATTTCTAATAATATCAAGTGTTATTCCTATCTTGGCATTTCTCATTTCTGGAGTTTTAGCCCCGATTAGTGAAGGACCAGAGAAGC